AGACGAGAAGTCATTATTCATTACTAAAATACGTCTCCGTATTGAAATTTAGGTATTCATATAGTATCACCTTTTATTCGTTTTAATAACAGTAACAGAAAAAAATCTCTAAAATGAAAGAAAATCTCTATTTTCTACTTTCTACTGTCTGCATCTATGTATCCTTTTATTTTCATTTTATTCCTATGAAATACCAGACAACCGGAACAATCTTAGAAGGGGTATAATGAAATTCATAAAATTCTTTAATTGTGTTTTCCCATACAAATGATTCGTTTTATTTGATTAATGGGGACAACAAACAATAAATTAGACGAAATTCATTACATTATCTAAATATACATTATAAAATGATAAGCTATATCATAGAATGATAAGCAATATCATAAAACGATAAGCAATATCATAGAATGATAAACAATATCAAAATCTAACAAATACTCAAACTTATTGAATATTCTAAAATCGAAAAATATTCAAGAAAAATATTCAATAAAAAAATGGAATATTATATATATATATGATAATAATATATAATATATATATAATATATATAATAATTAAAATATATAAAATAGAATATATAAAATAGAATAATTAATTCTAATAATTAATAATAATTAGCAAAAAAATAAAGAAATAGAAAGGGAATGCTCTTATCTTATTCGAATATTTTATTCAAAATGTCTTGTGATCTTCAACCAATTCTGCGCTTCAATATAATTTCCAGGAGTAAGTGCTATAGCTTGTTTCCAATACTCCGCGGCTTGATCGAACCAAGCTTCCGCAACTTCAGAATCTCCCTGTTGAATGGCCTGTTCTCCTCGGTCAGAATAGGCCAGTCAATTCCTTCCCTTAGAACCGTACTTGAGGGTTTCCTACCTCATACGGCTCAACAGTCAACTCTTTTGATGTCCCCTTTTTTAGTTAATCAAAAGAAGTTAATTACATGAGTTTCAAACTTGAATTTTTATTTGCTTAATAATCCGTTTTATCTTTTCTCCCACCTTCAGCAGAATAACGCATAGGCGTTCTACTATCATTCGAAATTTTTTTATTTTCATTCGAATTTTTTGAAAGGTAACTATCTCGATTTCATATATCAATTTCTATAGAATTTTTGAAAAAGACCTTCCCTCATAAGAAAGAAAAGACTTACTATCTTTGGGATCTGATGCTACACCGCTGCTTAATCTTTCAGGGGGCCAACTCCGTTACATAAGTGGATTCCGAACTTTTGTCTCATATTATGACATAGGTAAGCAGTTCTTATTGTATCAACCAAAAATCTCGCTAATTGATCTTTACGGTGCTTCCTCTATCAATTAGATCCTTTATCCATAGAATAAAGTATCGCGGCATCTTTCTTCATATTTGGATTTCTATGAAGTTTCTTTCTTTTCTACAGCTGATAAAAATCGTTGTTTTGGACGATGCATATGTAGAAAGCCTCTTTTTTGTAGAAAGCCTCTTTTTTTTACTAGTAGATTTTTTTTTCTCTTTCTGTTCTTTCTATAGTAGAGATAGTCGCACGTAATGACAGATCACGGCCATATTATTAAAAGCTTGTGGTAAGAAGGGGTTTCGCTCTAGTGCCCGAAAATAATATTCCAAGGCTTTTGTGTGTTCTCCATTACTTGTGTGAATAAGGCCTATATTATAGAGTATATAACTTCGATCATAGGGATCAATTTCTAGTCGCATAGCTTCATAATAATTCTGTAAAGCTTCCGCGTAATTTCCTTCGGATTGAGCAGACATCCGTTACGGTCGTCATTCGATTCAAAGAATCTCCGTTCCAGAACCGTACATGAGATTTTCATCTCATACGGCTCCTCCTTTATGTGCATAATGAGACTAGCCTAATACCAAAAAGGAAAAAAGAGTGAAATATTCTCATTATGAACTGAATGGGACTAGTGTTTTTACAAGAAATTTCTAGCCAACCTTCCGGCAAAAGGTCTTGTCTTAACATCAAACATGTTGGTACTAGATAAAAATGTTAAGTTAACTCCAACAATTTCTTTGTCCTCAACGCCCCTTAAATTTCTAGAAATTAGTCACTTCAACAGTCTTCGATGGCTATACGGGTATCCAAAGTACGAATGAGATGGATATTCGTTGTCCCAACCATTCTTCTTAGTCCCGATCCCAATAAGGAAAAGGGAGAATTTCTAACAAAGGTTTCGTTTTGTTGATTCCTAAGCGTAGTGCTTCTTTTCTTCCTTTATGCCGCCTATTGGTACTAATAAAGTAGGAGTAGGGTTAATCGGAAATACATAACCCAAGCCATAGGCTTAACCTTTCGCTCAATGCTCTAATCGACAATTGAAGCATTTGAGGCTGCATTAATCGAGAGGATACACGACAGAAGGAATTGTTTTTTTAGAAACTTCACCTTCAACAAGCGTAGAGCTCTTTCAAATCTTTTTATCCCGGCCAATGTGCCTTTCTCTTAAGACTTGACAGTGGTCAATAAAAAAAAATCAAATCACACCATCTCGGTAATAGGTAAATGCCTCTTTTTCTCCTGAAGTTGTCGGAATTATTCGTAATAATATATTGGCTACAATTGAAAAGGTCTTATCAATAAAATTTCCAGTTATCCGCGATCTAGGCATAGGTAGCAATCCACTTTTTAATTCCTTTTAATTACCTCTCGGGAGAAAACGATCCCACAAAAAAGTAATTGTAGAGTACGAAATAACATAAAAATGGACTTAACTCAAAAAAAAAAAAGATAGATAGACCGCCGATTTGTTCCAATCCCTTGATTTAAGCCAGTATAGATATCAGAAAAAGAGAGGAAGGCCATCTTCGCAAACATGACATGAATAGATATATATCTTTATTAATAGATATATATCTATATTGTATTGTTTTTATGAAAAAGTTTTTCATAAAAACAACAAAGTATAAAGATAATGTTTTTTTGTTTTGATTAAAAGGTTTTTATTCTATTTTTAGAGTTTTTTCGAGTTTTTTCTAGTTAGAATGAATAGGGCGTACTGTACCTATCCAACATCTAATCTAATAGAAATGACTCGCGATTCACTCGCTTTCTGGGCCATAATCATTATGTAGGAGAGATGGCCGAGTGGTTCAAGGCGTAGCATTGGAACTGCTATGTAGGCTTTTGTTTACCGAGGGTTCGAATCCCTCTCTTTCCGTACCTTCATCAAAATTCTCAATGTGACTGACCACAATGTATCAAATCACATAATAACGGATACCTTTATTCCAAGAGTTCGACCTTTCCTTGATATGGATTCTTTATCCCGAATTTCTCTGGAAAGACTAGGCAAGGGATGAAAATACCCATATCATTCTATGATATATCAATGGGGCCTCCGATCAACCCCTTACTTATCAACCCCTTACTTTACTTTAGATTTCTTTACTTATGACTTGGGTGATTGGGGCAAAATTGTCCGAACAACCCCTCTTTTTTTAGTTAGGGTTAAGTCTGACGAGAATAATATTCTACGACTAGCAATTCATTTATTTGCAAACCAACCCGTTTACTATCTATTATTTGATTGACCAATCCTTTATATTGAAATGGATGAAGAGTCAAATGTTTTGGCAATTTCTCCTGGGGGAATGAATCAAGAGAATTTTGAATCATATCTTTCGATTTTTGTTCATCCTTCACTGTAATAAGATCTTGGGGTTTGCAGCGATAACTTGGTATATCGACTATACGACCATTAACTAAAATATGTCTATGATTAACTAATTGGCGGGCTTGAGGAATAGTTGACGCCATACCTAATCGAAAAAGGATATTATCCAAACGCATTTCAAGTAATTGTAGTAAAACCCGACCCTTCGGTCCTTTGGCTTTTGCGGCAATACGAACGTATTTCAGTAATTGTCGTTCTGTAAGACCATAATGAAAGCGCAATTTTTGTTTTTCTTTTAAACGAATACAATATTGAGATTTTTTACCAGAGCGCGAAAAAGCACTCCTGGCTATAGGACTTTTACTAGTTAATCCCGGTAAAGCCCCCAAACGGCGTATTTTTTTGAAACGAGGTCCTCGGTAACGTGACATAAATACTCCTAATTTGCCCTATTTTATTGAAATTACATAAACCTAAATTCAAACTGAACTAGAACTAAAGGATAAAATAAATATAATAAATGAAGTCAAATCTACTGAAGTATTCGAATTATACTATAAAGAATACTGAGATGGATTGTATTAATATTCGAACTTTCTTATATATACCTTATATATACACAAAGAATGTATATAGGAAAAGAGAAGGGTCCTTTTCTTTTTCTTGATTTGTTTTGCGGAGATTTAACTACTCTAACAATTCTTTAGAACTTTACATTCCTACGACATAATAATCGGTAACCTTTGGAAAAAAAGAAAGAAGTCTTTTCACTTTAATTTAAAAAAGACATTATCAATCACGTAAAAACTCAAACAAATAGAAAAAAAAAAGCCAGCTATCGGAGTCGAACCGATGACCATCGCATTACAAATGCGATGCTCTAACCTCTGAGCTAAGCGGGCTCGCATAACATAAATTGTACATCCATAGGAATTTAGTAAACTGCAAGAATCTTAGCTATTAACTTTTCATTCTTAGTTATTCAGAATTAATATGAATGTAGAAAAGAAATAATATATATATATATAATGTAAAAGATAAAGAATTAAAAGAAAAGAATTGACCCTTCGAGTATTCCAAATTGCATGATCAAAATGATAGAAGGAGAGGCATATAGGAAAAATATGGTATAATATAGAAAAAATATGCTATATATATACATCCATATTGAATTGTGGATACAGAAATGATAGAATCATTTCTGATTAGACCAAATATGGTTCTACGATAGAGATGAAAGAGAATAGATAAGAAATCAAATAAAAAAAGAGGAAAATAAGAGGAAAGAAAGACTTTTACAGGAATCAGTATCTAATGAATTCTACAGTTCCGGTAGAAGAAAAATGAAAGAAAAAAAGGGCATGACATAATAATAAGATCTTAATCTCAAAACGGGGGGGATATGGCGAAATTGGTAGACGCTACGGACTTAATTGGATTGAGCCTTGGTATGGAAACTTACTAAGTGATAACTTTCAAATTCAGAGAAACCCTGGAATAAAAAATGGGCAATCCTGAGCCAAATCCTGTTTTTCGAAAACAAAAAAACAACAAAGGTTCATAAAGACAGAATCAGAATAAATAAAGGATAGGTGCAGAGACTCAACGGAAGCTGTTCTAACAAATGGAGTTGATTGCGTTACATAAAGGAATCCTTCTATTAAAACTCCAGAAAAGATAAAGTGATAAAATAAAAGATAACACTAATATACATAGATCCACGTACTGAAATACTATCTCAAATACAAATAATTAATGACGAGCGACCCAAACCCGTATCTATATTTTTCCTGTATCTTTTTTTTTTCATTTTTTTATAAAAAAGTAGTTCTGAATCAATTCTAAGTTGAAGAAAGGATCGAATATTAATTGATCAAATCAATTGATCCAATAAATAACGTACTCCATAGTCTGATAGATAACTGATTAATCGGACGAGAATAAAGATAGAGTCCCATTCTACATGTCAATATCGACAATAAGGAAATTTATAGTAAGAGGAAAATCCGTCGACTTTAGAAATCGTGAGGGTTCAAGTCCCTCTATCCCCAAAAAGATCCGTGGGACTCTATATATCTTAGAAAAAAATTCTTTATCTTTTTCGTTCATTTGATTCTTTCACAAATGTATCTGGGTTGACTTTTTTGCTTTTCACAAGTGTTGTGATAGATATGATACACATACATTAGAAACGTACGAAATCCTCGTTTTTAAATTAACATAGACCTAAGTCGTTTAGTAAAATGACGAAGATGGTGTATCGAAAATGGTTCGGAAATGGTCGGGATAGCTCAGCTGGTAGAGCAGAGGACTGAAAATCCTCGTGTCACCAGTTCAAATCTGGTTCTCGGCACATGATTAATTTGTTTATGAGTATCTATATCTATATTTACAACTTAAACTTAATTAAATTAATTGCTATAGACCAACATATAATATATATTTATTATATGTATATTCATTATAGAGTATACATATTTATCTAGGTGTCTGGATATAGAGTCCCATCCTTTTATATGAGTTTATATGAGTAAAGAATATATATTCTAAATATGAATGAGTAAAGAATATATATTCTAAAGTGTAAAATATGGAAAAGAACAAAATTCGATTCTCTTTTTTTTTATTTGTTCAGAGTGTGTCTCCTCTCGGTCAAAAAGAATGTTAATACGTCATAGAGATTCGAAAAGTTCAATCAGTTGGTTAAAAGACTTATAAAGTATAGTGGGGTTGAAGGGTGGGAATATTCAAGATTTCTTTCAGATGGAGTAGAAACAGACTCCGATCCCCTTTGTATTTCTTTTTTTTTTTCTTTCATATCATATTCTATTTCTGCATTTCTTTCCTTTTAAGTTACTTTCTATAGCTCATCTAAGCTATGTGCGCGGTACAAAGTTTATGACACCGAACTGGTTTAGTTTATCCTATTAGCATTAGCTCGACTCGTAGGAAATAAATATCTTCCAAATTGAGAATCCATCCCCTAATTGTCTTTTTTTAGTCTATATAGGCATAATAATATAAATGAAATTTCAATAACTCTCTGGATCTATAAGAGAACAAACAAATATTCTTTTACTATCTGGAGTTATACCATTGAAGATTGGTTTCTTATTATTCAATAAGCATCTTGTATTTCATAAAAATTGGGGGCAATATAATCCTTACGTAAGGGCCACCCTATCCAACTTTTCGGCATTAAGATACGTTTCAGACGTGGATGATTATCATAAGAGATTCCCAACATATCATAAGATTCTCTTTCTTGAAAATCCGCACTTTTCCAAACCCAGAAAACAGACGGAATTCTAGGATTCCTCCTTGGAGCAAATACTTTTATACATACTTCTTCTGGTTGATCTATACCATACTCTATTCTCGTAAGATGATATACACTAGCTAATAGCCCGCCCGGTGCTACATCATAGGCACATTGGGAACGAAGATAATTGTAACCATATACATATAAAATGACAGCAATGGAATCCCAATCTTCGGGCTTTATTTGTAAAGTCTCTATTCCTTGGTAATCAAAACCCAAAGATCTATGAACTAGCCCGTGTTTGACCAGCCAAGCAGACAAAGAACCCTGCATCTTTTTTCTCTCTCCCGCACTTTGATTTGTATAAGTGTTTCACATTTCCAATGAAATTTGTGAACATTGACTTGTCCTTTGTTATTTTGTATATCAAGAAGTCTTGTTCTAATTTGCGAATTCCTGGGACGAAACTGCCTTTTTGTATTTGAAAAAAGCTTCCGGGGGGATTTTTGAAGTAGGCGAAGTAGGAGAGGGTTGATAGAATAATCTTTGATCATAATTTCCAGTATCAGTAGTGCGTCCAATATAAAACTTGTGGTTCGTGGTAAAAGACCG